AACTTGACTTCTTTTACTTATGTCAAAAAGCCCCGGAACAAATATATAGGGAATAGAAAGATTCCAACCCCCCAAGTAAAGAACTGTTACAAATAATGAAGAAACTAGTAGATTTAGATACGAAGCAACGTAAAATAAACCAAATTTGATACCTGAATATTCGGTTTGATAACCTGCTACTAATTCTTCTTCTGCTTCTGGTAAATCAAAAGGTAATCTCTCACACTCGGCTAGAGAAGAAATTAGAAAAACTATAAACCCTATAGGTTGACGCCACAAATTCCATCCCCAAAAACCATATTTTGACTGCGCTTCAACTATATCAACTGTACTTGAACTGTTAGATAATCATAGTCGATGATAACATCACTGTTCCCGTCGCTATTACAGAACCGTACATGAGATTTTCACCTCATACGGCTCCTCACAGGTCAAAAATAAATCTAAAGACCTTTCAAGATTATTTATCTTGATATGTTTGTAGAATCGATAGAGAGTCAAACTCTTATCCTAAGGCCTAGAATTAGACCAATGGAATTCTGTCTGCTAGATTTATAATAAAAAAGTGCTTCTGAATTCATCTCATCTTTTAAGAATTTTCATTTTTCTTTGTTGATTAATAACTTTAGCCTTGAATAAAAAAAAGACTTTTTAGAGGAATATCACATAGATATTTCAACCGATCATTTTCGATTACGAAAAAGAATTAGACATTGCATTACATAACAAGAATTGTATTTCTCTAAATAAAATAGAAATAGTTATGAATAAAAAAAAGATCTCTTTTTGCTTTGCAATTCTAGTCTTTCAATTTTATTTCGTTCCTATTCTCCTTTCTCAGAAAAGGGACATTACCCAAAATAAAAGATTTCTTCGTTCTTGATAGTTATTTACTTAATCGGTGGATAGGAACATACTCTGGATCGAAATCCCGGGGAGTACTTCTTAATCATTTCTACCAACTTAAAGCCCCAATTCGAATTTCTTTTCTATAAAGAAATATCCTGGTGGATAATTTACAGAATCTCCATTACTAATCCTTTGTGTATCTTGGTCTTCCTAACCATATCCACTTATTTTTTTGGAATCTCTCACTAGGGTAATCCATCTATGGTAATAGATAGTAAAAACCCCATAAAGTTGATCTTTTGAACCCGCTTCAAGCCATGATGACTAATCAACCAATCTTGGGGTAACCAGTCTCGACTGCTTTTGTTTACTTTCACTTAATTCTTGTACATAGGAAATGAGATTGAATTTCTTTAACAGCAAATTTGAAAGCCGTTTTATTTCACTCATATAACTATTCGGTTTAGTTCATCAACCCAAATGATGAATAAAAAAACAATAGATATTCAACTCATTTAACTTTCTTGCTAGAAAGTTAACTTGCTAGAAAGAAAAGAAATAGGGGAAATTTTATGTCTCAGCGAATCGCACGTAGAGATATTGATAATATACATAGAGTTAATGGTATTTCATAACTAATTGATTGAGCAGCAGCCCTTAATCCACCTAAAAAGGAATATTTATTATTTGATCCATATCCTGACATAAGAAGTCCAACGGGAGCAAGACTTGAAACGGAGATCCATAAAAAAACACCAATACTAAGATCGGCTAGAATAAAGCGATAGCTAAAAGGAATTACTGAATAACTTAGTAAAATGGATATGACTGCTATCGAGGGACCGATACTGAATAAACGAGTATCTCCTCTAGATGGAAGAAGATTCTCTTTGAAAAGTAGTTTTGTACCATCTGCTAGAGCTTGAAGAATTCCCAAAGTCCCGGCGTATTCGGGTCCAATGCGTTGTTGTATCCCTGCAGATATTTCTCTTTCTAGCCAAACAATTACTAGTACACCTAGTGTGATTCCTAATACAAGAGTGAAAATAGGGACAAGCATCCATATGATCCCATAGACTTCTTTTAAGGATTCCAATCTGGAAAAAGAATTGATAGCTTGGATTTCTGTTGTATCAATTATCATTTCAACGATCAACTTCTCCCATAATGATATCTATGCTACCTAGTATCGTCATAATATCAGCCAATTTCATTCTTTTAACTAACTGAGGAAGAATTTGCAAGTTGATAAAACCCGGTGGTCGAATTTTCCATCTCCAAGGAAAAACACTCTGATCTCCTATCAGAAAAATTCCCAATTCTCCTTTTGGTGCTTCGACTCTTACATAAAGTTCTTGCTTGGACAATTCAAAAGTTGGCGAAGGTTTTTTACTAATAAATCGATAGTCAAAATCATTCCACTCAAGGTCTTTTATTCTATCAAAGCGTCGGATTTCTAAATTCTCATAGGGTCCCCCTGGAATTCCTTCCAGAGCCTGTTGGATAATTTTTATGGATTCTGTCATTTCACTGATTCGTACTAAATACCGAGCTAATGAATCCCCTTCTTTTTGCCATTGAATCTCCCAATCAAACTCGTCATAACACTCATAACGATCAACTTTACGAAGATCCCATTGTATTCCGGAAGCTCGTAGCATTGGCCCTGATAAACCCCAATTTAGTGCTTCTTCTGCGCCAATAATGCCTATGCCTTCAACTCGTTCTAAAAAAATGGGATTCCGTGTAATAAGCTTTTGATATTCAGCAACTCCGGTTAAAAAATAATCACAAAAATCCAAACATTTATCTATCCAGCCATGAGGTAGATCAGCAGCGACTCCTCCGATACGAAAATAATTATGCATCATGCGCATACCGGTAGCAGCTTCGAATAGGTCATATATCAATTCTCGTTCTCGAAAAATATAGAAGAAAGGGGTCTGTGCCCCAATATCTGCCATAAAAGGGCCAAGCCATAACAAATGGGAAGCGATACGACTCAACTCCAACATAATAGTTCTGATATAGCTAGCCCTTTTAGGTACTTGAATATTCCCTAGCTGTTCGGGTCCATTTACAGTTATTGCTTCTGTGAACATAGTAGCTAAATAATCCCAACGCGTTACATAAGGCAAATATTGTATAATTGTTCGATTTTCCGCAATTTTCTCCATCCCTCTATGTAAATAACCCAATATTGGTTCACAGTCAATAACATCTTCACCATCGAGAGTAACAATCAGTCGAAGAACACCATGCATTGATGGGTGGTGGGGGCCCATATTGACTATCATGAAGTCTTTTCTTGTAGTTGGTGCAATCATAAGTTTTTTCCCGAGTCATTCTTCCATGCATTACTGAAAGTAAAAAGAAGTTCATCAAAATGTAAACGACTAAGCTCAAATGGTATCACGCTTCAAATTAAGGAGTTTTTATCTCTATCTCTCGAATATCCAACTCATCAATTAATTCAATATAGCGTCCTCTATTTTTTTTTGACAAATAGGCTAGCAGTCGTTGACGTTTTCCCAAAATTTTTCGCAAACCTCTCTGAGATGAAAAGTCTTTTTTGTGCAATTTCAAATGTGAAGTAAGTCTCTTTATCTTAGTGGTGAAACTGAATACTTGAAATTCAACAGACCCTCTGTTTTCTTCGTTTTCTTTTTGAGAAATAACCGAAATGAATGAATTTTTGACCATAAAAAAATTCTCCTTTCCCTTTTTACAGATATGGATTTTACCGATCAGTAATAATAATGCCATTAATTTGAATGTGGTATATACAATAATCTAATCCGAATTTCTTTATGAACTGCTAATTTTCTGAATTCAAATCAATCAATCCACTTTCCAATTTTAGATAGGAATAGAAAAGGATTGGTACATTTTCGCATCGAAGAATTTAGACCTAAAACGAAGAAGGTTCTGTTGATTCATTTCGAGATCTAATTGAGACATTATCCAATTTCGTATTGGATACTAGAATGAAATGTGAGACAAGACATGTGATCTGTGTATTTGTGTGCTTTCAGATACCCTATTCTATCTATCCTATTTCAGATACCCTATATTATATATAGGGTATAGGATAGATAGAAAAAGTGTATTATCCACGAATTTTCAATCGTGGATAAAGATGTATTCTTAACATACTGAAACGACTGCCATTATTGGTATCAAACCAATAACGATTCATACAAGCTAAATCTTCTAATCGATAATTAGGCCAAAGAAAGTGCTTTAATTTCATTAATTTGAATTGATTTTTCTCTCTATCAAGATGGTTATTGTCATGTGAAACTTGTCTGCTGTTTTTTACGTTCTTTCCGTTCCAAAATACTGGATTTCTATCTACATCATTTCTATTCTTTGAATTCAAAGAAATTTGAATTCTGAATTCTCTACGACGTCTAAACGATAAAATATTTTCAGGAACAAGTAAATCAAAATGATTTTTGTCTCTATTTCTACTTATTCTGTTATGTGATGAAATAGCTTCATCAAAATCTTTCTTAAGAACATATCTTTCTCTTTCCTCTTGGTATTTCGTTTTGCCCTTACTCTTATGAACCAACGAAGTACCTATGGTTTGATACATAATCAATTGTCCATCTTTTTTTCCAGACAGACGAATGGGTTCTATAATAAATGCTTCTTTTTTAATCAATGGTTTCGAACTCCCAACCCTCATGATATCCAAACTCATTTGTCTCCTTTCAACCGAGGCTAGAAGAATTTTGCTTGGATCTTCCAGTCTAAGCAGGAGACAATACGTCCTGATATTATTGATCGTTTTTTGATTCAAAATCTCGTCGAATCTCAATTGAAAAAGAAAATAACGTTTCAGGAATAAATCTAGTTCTGTTTCTTTTTCTTTTTTTTTTTTCTTTTTTTTCATGCCTGATCTTTCAGAATTTTCTTCAATATCTGTTTCTTTTTCTTTTTTTTTTTTCTTTTTTTTCATGCCTGATCTTTCAGAATTTTCTTCAATATCTTTTTGTTGTGGGAGAACGGATTTAAGATCTCCTCGGCTTGTGGATTCTTTTTCTTCTTGATTTCGATGATTCGATGCTATCAAAAAACTTCCTTTTTCCTTGTCATTGATCTTTTCCTTTTCAGTACTACTACTATTTTGATTTCTATTCAAACTACTATTTTGATTTCCATTCAAACTACTATTTTGATTTCCATTCAAACTACTATTTTGATTTCCATTCAAACTACTATTTTGATTTCCATTCAAACTACTATTTTGATTTCCATTCAAACTACTATTTTGATTTCCATTCAAACTACTATTTTGATTTCCATTCAAACTACTATTTTGATTTCCATTCAAACTACTATTTTGATTTCCATTCAAATTTAAAAGAAGTAATTTGCTTGGTATAACCCAAGGTTTCGTTTTATATATATTAGAAAGTGACACAAATTCTGGGAAGAACCGACGATTCGGTATGAGATCCTTTAGCAATTTTTCATTCATTCCCATCCAATCAAAAAATCCGTTTGAATTTGGTGGATTGATTTCTGGAATCCTATCTGGAATCATAAGATAAAAAAGATCATTTTTCTGATTTTTTTCAGAATTATTAGTACGCATTTTATTATTATTAGTACGCATTTTTTTCCTTTGATTCCTATTGCTCATGATCCAGGACTGAATTTCGTGTTTTTTTCTAAGATCAAAATGGATAATTTTCCAATCCAAATATTTTGTATCGGTCGTTTTTTCCCTATATGGAACCTTTCCTATAAAATTCTTAATAGGGATGTTCCCCGGCCTATCAAAAAGTTTAGCCGTTTTATAAGAAATCTCTTGGTTCGTATTTCCTTCAAACGGAGATCTATAGCATTCCCTTTTATTTTCATAATTAAGAAATTGATATGATAAAAGATCATATCTATCATATCTATAGTATTTTTGAAAATTCTCTTTTTGATTAGATAATGAATCCACTTCAAATTGTTTTTGTTTTTTGAAATGAATTAATTGGTCTTTTGAATGACATTTGCTAAAATTTTCATTTTTAGCTATACGACGAGCTCTATTTCGCCATTTTTCTGGTATTAATCTAGACCATCTGATCTGAGATAAATCGTATTGATAATGTCCTCTTAACCCTCTTAAGCAGGTTTTCCATTGATTCATTTCATAACTCGAATGACCCATTCCTTGTGTTTCAAAAGGAGCCTTTATTTCGGGCTTAAGAAAAAAAGGGCTTCCTTGATGTTGAAGAACAGATTTATACGAGTTACTAAGTTGGTGTGATAATTTGTAAAATACATATGCTTGTGACACGCAGGATAATTCATAAAAAAGATGTGAAATTATTTGACTATTTCCAATAGAATCAAGTGCCTTTTTGATAGTAGAAATAATTGGATTTTTCTTTTTTTTATTCATTTTTTCTTCTTCATTATTAGAAATGGATTTTTTTTTTGTTGATTCAAGAGAAAGTTCTGTATTCATTCTGGGAATATTCATGATAGATAAAAAGATATCTGTGTATATTCTTTGAATGAAAGATTTGAAAAACAGGGGTAATTTAGCGATTAATCCAGCAGCTCTTCTTTTTAATATTTGCCATTTTTCGAATCTTTTAGCATTATAACTTGTTTTGTTAGGACTAAGATTATTGATTCTTGGAGTTACTTTTTTTTTCTCTTTTGTGATTCTTTCTACTTGATTTCGAATTGTACTTGTTCTATCAGTGAGATCCTTCATTTTTTTTTCTGTCACTGAAGAATTTTTCCAACTCGGAGATGTAATTTGATTAACTGATTCGTGAATTATCTGATTGCTGATTATGGAATCTTTTTCTTCTTTAATTTCACTCGATTCATATACTTCTACTTCTTTTAACCGCAATAATCGAATTGGGTTTACTTTTGAAAGTTCTTTTTTTATTCTTGTTATAAAAATAAGACTTTTGATAACCCAATTCTTTGTTTCTTTTGAAACTTGTTGAAAGAATTTCGTTTTTTCTTTGAAAACTATTCGAGCTCGAAAATAGTGCTTCGGTAATTGTTGAATTTTTTTTTCGAGTTCCTTTAAAATGGGTTTAAAAAAGGAAGGTTGTTTTCGGGGCGAACCAAAAGGACGTGCAGCTTCCCTTCCCCAAACTGTTAAAAAACTAAAATCCTCTTTGTTGTCTTGCATTAGATTTTTCTCAGAGGATCCTAGGTTCGATTTGTGCCAAGGTTTAAAACGGAAAGGAAATAAGATTTTTATCTGCATACCGTCCAGGAACCAATCTTTCGGAAATTCTGTTTCGGATAATGGAACACCGTTATAGGTACATTTAACATGCATCTCTTGATTCAATTCCTGGAAATCCTCAGACCATTCAGGACGTTGCAATAGCAACATACGTCCAATATTTTTCGCAATTATGAATGAAGGGAATCTAATATATTTTCTAAAAAAAGAGTGACTTAATAACAGCGAACCTCTTATTGCTTGCCCACATGGAACGTTATCCCAGGCCTCTGCTATCTCTATTCGCGCTTCCTTCCCTTTTCTATTCTCCTCTTTTTTTTCTTCTCTTTTTGTTTGCTGTTCTGTATACTCGACAATTTTGAATGCTTCCCCTTTCCGCACCCAATTTCTAAAAATTCGAAAAATTCGGTTAATCACCCCGGAGA